ACCGAGGAAAAGAAAAAAGAAAATGAGAAAAAAAAAGAGGAAGAAAAAAGAGAAGAATACAAAAGACAAGAGAAAGCACGAATAGAAATAGCGCAAACCTGGGATAGAGTTTTATTTGCTCAAGCAATAAGAGGATCTCTATTAGTAACCCAATCTTTTCTTAGAAAATATATTCTATTCCCTTCAGTGATAATAGCTAAAAATATAGCCCGTATGTTATTATTTCAATTTCCCGAGTGGTCTGAGGACTTAAAAGATTGGAATAGAGAAATGCATGTTAAATGCACCTATAATGGTGTTCAATTATCAGAAACCGAATTTCCAAAAAATTGGTTGACAGACGGTATTCAGATAAAGATCCTATTTCCTTTTTACCTTAAACCTTGGCACAGATCTAAGGTGCCACCCCCCCAGAAAGATCCGCTGAGAAATAAAGAGCAAAAAAACGATTTTTGTTTTTTAACAGTTTGGGGAATGGAAACTGAAGTTCCTTTTGGTTCTCCCAGAAAACAACGTTCATTTTTTGAACCCATTTTTAAAGAACTCAGAAAAAAAATTATAAAATTACAAAAGAATCCTTTTTTAGTTATACAGGTTTTAAAAGAAAGAATAAATCCTTTTTTAAACCTTTCAAAGGAAAGAAAAAAATCGGTCATGAAAACCATTCTATTTTTAAAAGGAATAATAAAAGAACTTTCCAAAAGAAACCCAATTCAATTATTTGGATTAAGAAAAATAGATGAATTGAGTGAAACTAAAAAAGAAAAAAATGGGGTAATCAGTAATGGGATGATTAATGAATCGTCCATTCAAATTCGATTTATAGATTTGACAGATTCTTCATTGACAGAAAAAAAAATGAAAGATCTGGATGATAGAACCAGCACAATCAGGAATCAAATAGAAAAGATTACAAAAGATAAGAAAAAAGGATTTTTAACTCCGGAAATCAATATAAATATTAGTTCTAATAAAATTAGTTATCCTACTAAACTATTAGCATCAATAAAAAGTATTTGGCAGAAATTAAAGAAATTCAAAAGAATAAATGTTCGATTAATCCGTAAATCATATTCTTTTTTCAAATTTTTAATTGAAAGGATATACATAGATATACTTATCTGTATCATTAATAGTCCGAGGATCACTACACAACTCTTTTTTGATAATTCAACAAAAATGATCGATAAATACATTTACAATAATGAAACAAATAAAGAAAAAATAGCTAAAACAAATAAAAATACAATTCGTTTTATTTGGACTAAAAAAAAATCAATTTCTGATATTAGTAATAAAAATGGAAAGATTTTTTTATCCTCCTTCTCACAAGCATATGTATTTTACCAATTATATCAAACGCAATTTTGTAATTTGTATAAGTTAAGATATGTCCTTCAATATCACGGAACATCTTTTTTTCTTAAGAATGAAATAAAGGATTATTTTGAAACACAAGGAATTTTTTATCCTGAATTAAAACATAAAAATATTTTGAATTCGGAAATGATTCAATGGAAAAACTGGTTAAGGGGTCATTATCGATATGATTTATCTCCGATTAGATGGTATCGATTAGTACCACACAAATGGCGAAATAGATTCAATCAAACACGTATAGTGCAAAATAAAGATTTAAACAAAAGGCATTCCGATGAAAAAGATCGATTAATATTAACTAATTTCAAAAAATTAAATGATTTTGAATTAAATTCATTATCAAATTCAAAATATAACCTTCAAAAATACTATGGATATGAGCTTTTCTCATATAAATCGATTAATTATGAAAATAAGAAGGATTCACATATTTATGTATCACCATTACATTTAAATAATAAAGAAGAGATCTCTTATAATTACAACAAGATATATAAAAAAGGTAAATTAATTAATATGCCAGGAGGTATTATCCCTATTAATTTAGAAGATGATGATATTCTAAATCTAGATAAATTTACAGATAGAAAATATTTGGATTGGAGAATTTTCGATTTTTGTCTTCGAAATAAAGTCAATATTGAGTCCTGGATTGATATCGATATCAATGGTAATAAAAATACTAAGACTGGGTTTAATAATTATCAAATAATTGATAAAATGGATCAAAAAGGTCTTTTTTTTCTTAAAATTTCCCAAAATGGAGGAATTATGGCATCCAACAAAAAAAAAGATCTTTTTGATTGGATGGCAATGAATGAAGAAATACTAAGTTGTCCCATATCAAATCTAAACCTTTGGTTCTTTCCAGAATTTGTGATCCTTTATAATACATATATTATGAAACCGTGGATCATACCAATCCAACTACTTCTTTTAAATTTTAATGAAAATGTTAGTGAAAATAAAAACATCACTAGAAAGAGCAAAAGGGATCTTTTTCTATTTTCGAATGAAAAAAAATCGATTGAATTAGAGAATCGAAATCAAGAAGAAAAAGAATCCGCAATTCGAGATAATCTTGAATCAGATGCACAAAATCAAGCGAATCTTGGATCACTTTTCTCAAACCAAGAAAAAGATATTGGAGAAGATTATGCAAGCTCCGATATGAAAAAACGTAGAAAGAAAAAAGAATATAAGAGCAACACGGAAGTAGAGCTTGATTTTTTCCTAAAAAGGTATTTACGTTTTCAATTGAGATGGGATGATTCTTTAAATCAAAGAATGATCAATAATATCAAAATATATTGTCTCCTACTTAGACTAATAAATCCAAGAGAAATTGCTATATCCTCTATTCAAAGGGGAGAAATGAGTTTAGATATTTTGATTATTCAAAAGGATTTAACTCTTACAGAATTAATGAAAAAGGGTATATTAATTATCGAACCAATTCGTTTGTCTATAAAAAATGATGGACAATTGATTATGTATCAAAGTCTAAATATTTCATTGTTTCATAAGAGTAAGCCCAAAATTAATCAAATATACCGAGAAAAAAGCTATGTTGCTAAGATGAATTTGGATAAATCCATTGCAAGACATCAAAAAATGGCTGAAAATAGATACAAAAATGATTATGATTTGTTGTTTGTTCCCGAAAAGGTTTTATCCACTAAAAGACGTAGAGAATTAAGAATTCTAATTTGTTTCAATTCGAGGAAGAGAAATGGTATTCATAAAAATCCAGTATTTTGCAACAACGTAAAAAACTGGGGTGAATTTTTGGATAAAAGAAAACATTTTGATAAAAAGAAACTAATTAAAAAAAAGAAACTAATTAAATTAAAGTTCTTTCTTTGGCCTAATTATCGATTAGAAGATTTATCTTGTATGAATCGATATTGGTTTCATACCAATAATGGGGGCCGCTTCACTATGATAAGGATACATATGTATCCACGATTGCAAATTTGTTAATTATGCGTTTTTCATATATATTCTGTACCATATATGTATGGTATATGAAAAAAGGAGTTGCACCTATGTATTGTCTTACCTTCCAGTCTGATACATGAATACTAATTCAATGCATTTATCAATATCCAATAGATCTATAAATGATTAACGGAATCTTCTTATTTTTTCTTTTTTTATTTATTATTCGATTTCGATCCAAAATTTTTTCTCTTTTCTAAATGTAGAAATATATCACCCTTTCCTATTCCTATACGAATAAAATTGAAAAGAAAATTGGATTGATTCATTTTATTTGATAAAATTAGGAGTTCATAAAGAAATTAAGATTATTGTGTATACCAAATTAAAATGACTAGCATTATTCTTACTGATCAGTAAAATCCATTAAAAAAAAAGAGGATAGAAAATCCGTTTTATGGTAAAAAATTCATTCATCTCAGTTATTTCACAAGAAGAAAAAGAAGAAAACAGGGGGTCCATTGAATTTCAAGTATTTCGTTTCACCAATAAGATACGAAGACTGACTTCACATTTGGAATTGCACCGAAAAGATTATTTATCTCAGAGAGGTTTACGTAAAATCCTGGGAAAACGCCAACGACTGCTGTCTTATTTGTCAAAGAAAAATAGAATACGTTATAAAGAATTAATTAGTCAGCTGGATATTCGGGAGTCAAAAACTCGTTAAGTGAAAAAGGAATTTGAATTATTTTATTTTTTTATTCGATCTTGAATTTTAATGAACTTCTTTTCATTTTCAGCAATTCATGAAAGAATGAATCGAGGAATAACCTATGAATGTAACAACTACAAGAAAAGACCTCATGATAGTCAATATGGGACCTCACCACCCATCAATGCATGGTGTTCTTCGGCTCATCCTTACTCTAGATGGTGAAGATGTTATTGATTGTGAACCAATATTAGGTTATTTACACAGAGGAATGGAAAAAATTGCGGAAAATCGAACAGTTATACAATATCTACCTTATGTAACACGTTGGGATTATTTAGCTACTATGTTCACAGAAGCAATAACCGTAAATGGACCAGAACAGTTGGGAAATATTCAAGTACCTAAAAGAGCCAGTTATATCCGAGTAATTATGTTAGAGTTGAGTCGTATAGCTTCTCATCTGTTATGGCTTGGCCCCTTTATGGCAGATATTGGTGCACAGACTCCTTTTTTCTATATTTTCAGAGAAAGAGAATTAGTATATGATCTATTCGAAGCTGCCACCGGTATGAGAATGATGCATAATTATTTTCGTATCGGAGGAGTAGCGGCCGATCTACCTTATGGATGGATAGATAAATGTTTGGATTTCTGTGATTATTTTTTAACAGCGGTTTCTGAATATCAAAAACTTATTACGCGAAATCCTATTTTTTTAGAACGAGTTGAGGGAGTAGGCATTATTGGTCCAGAAGAAGCAATAAATTGGGGTTTATCGGGACCAATGCTACGAGCTTCCGGAATCCAATGGGATCTTCGTAAAGTTGATCATTATGAATGTTACGACGAATTGGATTGGGAAATCCATTGGCAAAAAGAAGGAGATTCATTAGCTCGCTATTTAGTCCGAATCGGTGAAATGAGGGAATCTATAAAAATTATTCAACAAGCTCTGGAAGGA